GGCAGTGAAATCTGGCAATAGTAACATAGTTACACTACTCCAATTAAAAAAAACTAAATCAAAATAAATGAAAGCCAAATACTCTTCTTCAAAATCTACATTACATACTCTTTTTCTACGAGATGCTGGGAATCCCTTGTACCACATAGTATGTAGATTTTGAAGAAGAGTATAAATAAGACAAAGGAGTTTTCATAATTTCATTTTTTTGATCATAAATAATCGCCAACAAGAATTTGGTTCTTTTTACGTACTTGATATCGATAAATCTGCGAATCTAGAAATTCATTTCGGCCAATTGAACCTTCTCGAACTGTTTCTTTTTAAGAACCAAAAAGATTTGTGCCAAAATAACAGATGCCAAGAAGAACAAAAGTCCTTGGACACGTAATGGATCTTGAAGTACTATTTCTGCATCTCCCTGACCAAATCCGCCTACATTAGGATTACTCGTTAATGGTTGATCAAATTTGATAGATTCGCCCTCGGAAACAAGAAGTTCTGGTCCGGGAGGGATAATATCAACCACTTGACGTCCCTCTGACGCATCCGTTATGGTTATCTCATACCCCCCTTTTTCTTTTCGTATGATTTTGCTTACTATACCTGCTGCTGTAGCATTATAAACTGTATTGTTACTCTTGTTGCCGTCGGGATAAATCTGACCCCTTCCCCTGTTCCCGCCTACGTATATAGGATATTTTAAGAAGTGAACATCCTTCTTAGTAGCAGGGTCCGGGGAAAGAATAGGGAAGGTTATTTCACTATATTTTTTACCAGGGACAGGGCCTACCACAAGAATATTTGTTTTATTGGGGCGATAGCTCTGAAAAGACAAATTGCCAATCTTTTCTTTCATCTCAGGAGAAATACGATCGGGAGGGGCTAATTCAAACCCCTCCGGTAAAATAAGAACAGCCCCGACGTTCAACCCCCCTTTTTTACCATTAGCAAGAACCTGTTTCAGTTGCATATCATAAGGAATTCGAACAACTGCTTCAAATACAGTATCAGGAAGTACCGCTTGTGGAACCTCAATTTCCACGGGCTTATTAGCTAAATGGCAATTGGCACATACAATACGCCCAGTCGCTTCTCGTGGATTTTCATAACCCTGCTGTGCAAAAATGGGATATGCACTTGAAATGGACGTCCGAGTTAAGATATATATCATGAGCGATACGGAAATAGATCGAGTAATCTGTTTCTTTAGCCAAGAAAAAGCATTTCTAGTTTGCATGGTCCAATCATTGATCGCGAAAATTTCTACAATAAATTGGGTAGGTCGCTAGTATAGTTCCCTAGCCACGATTCTGCTATTTGCTGGAATAATCTAGGATGAATCTTCCCGATGGTTAGAAATAGGAAGAGTAAATATGATTTTCAATACTTTGCTTATGTACAACTACAAAGTACCAAGCATTCTAATTGGATTAGATTAATATCAATGGATCCTTTATCATTCAGTTATTGAATCATAAATCAGTAAAATTGACGGAGACAGACTAGTTAAATAACGGAAAAGCCAATATTTAAAACATGTATCAAAAATTACTGGAAGGATGCAAACAAGAATAGTTATAGTTTGCTCATTCGCAACAACTCCAACCTCGTTATAGATAGAGCGTATAGCGAATTCCCAACCTGGGGGTGAATGATATCCGAGAAAAAACTCAGTTACTAGAAGAAGACACAAAGCTTTTGCTGTGTCACTTAAGTTATATAGGAATTCCTGAGCCCAAGAGTTAAGAATAACAAGTTTTTCCTTACCCAAAATTGAATACCCGCTTAGAATACCAAACCAGATGATATTTGTTGAGAAGTGCAAAATCGTATCCATACGATTCTCATTTTGTATCGTGATTAATTGGATCGTTTCTTTATGGATTCCTATCCCAAACTCTTCGAGATGTGTTTCCGAGTATTCCTTGATCATTTCGTCCAAGAAGAGGAGTTCCTCTAATTCTCTGAATTTTTCTAGAAGACTCTTTTCTTGAATATTATTCAAGACAATTTGGGATTGCCCAGTATTCCACCAATTAGTAACCCAAGATTCCAGACATTTATTAACTGAGAAAGAAATCCACCAGGGCAAAAATACTATAGATGCAAGATAGAAAAGAGGAGTGAATGCTTTCTTTTTTGCCATTTTTTCGTCTGTAAATTGTTAATCAACCCATTCGTACACTCTATGCGATCGAATATTTCTTACACACATGAGTTTTATACAAGGTATCGAACTTATGAATCTATTTTCTTTGTGATTTTGTGGTTAGTCTTTGAATCTAGAAAGAATACAGAAATAGGCTAAGAATTCACTTCGAATGAAGAAATTTAGAATATTGTTTCCTGATATCTCAATTGGTCAAATTAAAAATAAAGTGTATCCTTTCGATGAATGATCGAAAGAACCACTTTAAGTAATGAATATTATTCAGATTTTGAGACGAAAGAACTCCTTTGCTATCAAAATATCCAATATTTCGAAAAAATTTCACTGATTACCCATAGTCAGGAATAGAATAATTGAGGGAAAGATATTAGGATGATCAAAAAAAAATGACTGGCAAAGGATAAATTGGCTAGTTCTCAGTATTTAATTAAGAAATCCAATTTAATTAAGAAATCCAATTGTTGGTCATTAAAGAATACAAAAGAAAGAATTTCAAATTTACAAGATACGATCTATCTGGATCTAAAGTGTCAATTCCAACAAATATTGAACTAAAAAAAATTCTTGCTTTCGAAATGGTTTGCCGTCTGAGATGAATCTATTATTTCGATTTGTTATTTGTTATTGAATTGCGTGCGCATAAAGACCATAAAACGCATAAAGACCATAAAAAGAGTTTCGTTTTATGGTTCTTTCATATACGTTTTCTTTAATTGAATGAACGTTCTGATTCTCAATTTATCAAAATACTTCAATTGGTACACGCAAGAAATAGGCTAATTCAGCAGCCTTTTGTTCAATTTCTCGTGGAGTCAAATTCTCATCAGTACGGGTCAAGGGAATGGACCCCTGGCCTCGGATGTCCATATAAAGAACACGACGAGCATAAATACCCTCTTTAACTTCTATTCTAACGGACTGAATATCTTTTATAAGGAATCGGAGGAATATGCGACGATTTTTTCCCGGAAATCCCCAACGAAAAATACAGACTATTCCTTCCTTTCTATCGAATCGATCATAACCACTACCTACATTCCAGGAAATTGTGCACCACAAATAAGAGCTAATAAAGAGACCCGCAATTCCGTAGAAAGACATCACGATTCCTTGTGGAAAAAAAATGATTTGCTGAGGCGGAAAAAAAGATAGCAAATTTCTACCAAGATAACTGGAAGTTCCAACTAATAAGAAGCCTAATGAACCTAAAAAAAGGATCAAGGCCCAGCAGAAATTACTTATTTTTCGAGACCCCGTTATAAGTTCTATCCATATATCGTCTGATCGCCAAGTCATACTTTACTCGATTGCATTTTATTGGAATTGAGATAATACCCCAGAGAAATTTGACTTTACTTTTTTGTTTCCGAAGTAACTCTCATCAACTAGCACTAGTTTGAGGTGAACTAGCACTAGTTTGATGTCAACCTTTAGGAGTAATTCATCAAATTGGTTAAATCTAAAATAATAACATACTCTTTATTTAATACGATCCCACTATACATATCGATATACATATAGATTCACCGACTACATTTCAGCCATCCAGAGATCCTGATCTATTTGAAAATTGCTAGAATTGATATATCCATATATCATGTTTCTGCGGGCATAAGAGTTTTTTCCTTTATGTTCGGTGGAAATCACATGTTATACTATATTCCAATAAATAGATATCCGTGTTATGATACAAGTCCACGTTTTCAAAAAAAAAATGGATGAGATTGGGTCCCAGCGGATCTAAACAATCTTGTTTTTTTGAACATGAAGAAATAAAGAAGCCATTGCAATTGCCGGAAAGACTAGGCCTACTAACGGCACAAAAATAGATGGAAGGTTCAAATTTGTCATAGAAGGGGTACCTCGATTTACTATTTGTATCTGTTATTATGTTATTATATAAATAAAGATATCTTGTAATAATTATAATTAAATTAAGAATTTGAATTCTAATTAGATAATATTTATTATTAATAGAATTTGAAGAATTTAAAATTCTTAGTATAGATCGAAGTATCGATATATCTAAATCTAACTGAGTACGTATAATAAGAATAAGTGCAAAGAATGTAGAACTGTAGAACTAAATAAATGGACTTATTCATCTCCTCCATGAGAAAGATATGTATGATAATGATAATAAACTTTATTATTTTTCTTCATTTCTTTGTCTTTTGTTCTTGTCTTCTAATTTTCTAAAAATAGATAAAGAGTTTTTTACCGATTATCGAAGGATTCGTTCGAATCCGACCCAACATGGATTTTTAGCTAAAATGGTTTTTCGGTAGATAGAGAAAGATACAAAACTCTATTATCTATATTGAAATTTCAAATTATATACCTAAGACAAGACCAAATTCGTTTTATTTTACTAATTTCACGAACGGAAGAACTCACTCTTGGTGATAAAGGTTTCTTGATTCGTAATCAGGAATATAGGTCAAAAAAAGAGTTATCCTCAACTTTCGTTTTGATTCTTTCTACAATTCGATCTTCTATCACCAAAGAAAAGGCCATTATTATCTTATTTACTTTGATTCCGATAAACTAACTACTTTTTGCTACAAACACAAAAAAAATAATTGAACTTAGTGCTCTACTTGATTTTGCTTGACTTTTGATTCAAAGGAAAAAAGGCGTGGAGCTTAAATAACTCACTCAGAACGCTTTTTAAAAGATTACGTGGTACAATTAGGTCGAATAAACCCTTCTGGAATAAGTATTCAGCTGCTTGTGAACCTTCGGGTACTGTTTTATTCAATGTTTGTTCAATTACTCTTTTACCTGCAAATGCAATGTAGGCATTGGGTTCGGCAATAATGATATC